GTATTTTTTCTTGTCATTGGATCTCGCAAAAATGGAAACTTAGGTAAGTGCTTTATAAACATATGTATAAAAAAGAACATATATCATTTAGCCCCTCCATGACTACTATAACTAGTTATTTCGGTTTTCTACTGGCTGCTTCAACTATAACCCCAGCTCTATTGATTGGTCTGAGCAAGATACGACTTATTTGAAATTCAAATTAATTGAATGAACAATTCATAAAAATGAGTATTTCTTTGAGATTCCCGGTATTCTATGTTCCTTCTCGTGTCAATTGCCAATTCTTGGTTATTGAGATTCATGGGCGATTCGGATTAATATTTAGAGATAGATATTACCTCTCTTTTTCTCTTCTTTTAAACAAATTCAAATTGAAATGATTGAAGTTTTTCTATTTGGAATTGTATTAGGTCTAATTCCTATTACCTTGGCCGGATTATTCGTAACTGCATATTTACAATACAGACGCGGCGATCAGTTGGACCTTTAATTGAGTAACATCTCTTTTTTTGATTGACCTCCTCTTGAATTTCCAGGAGGTCAAATTCAGGTTGCAGTTCAAGTTAGTGAAGTTATTTTATTGTGATTCGACATTAAAAGAATCACGCTCTGTAGGATTTGAACCTACGACATCGGGTTTTGGAGACCCACGTTCTACCGAACTGAACTAAGAGCGCTTTATTATGATGGGAGATACGAATGTCAAGAAAAGGATTCTTTTCGTACCCCCAATCCATCTTGTATGTATAGTATCATAAAATGATAGATTATGTCCAATTTGAATCGATCTCAATTGACCCCTCGTTACTGTCCATAGGAGAGGTAATAGGTAGGGATGACAGGATTTGAACCCGTGACATTTTGTACCCAAAACAAACGCGCTACCAAGCTGCGCTACATCCCTTTCATTTGTTGTACAGTGCCATTGTAGGGAATCCCTGTCTTGTTTTCCACATCGTAATTTGCTCTATCTATATAGAATTTCTTTTTCCTTTCCATTCCTTCGATCTTATATAAAAAAGAAAAGAATTATATACATACCTAACATATAAAGGAATGAATATTTATCAGTAATGCTCAGGAAGAAGTGTTTATCTTTTTCAGTTTCAGGGACAGGTGGATCTCATCTAGCGGATCGTTGTATATATCCATTTTAGTTAGGGATTCCCCGTACAAATACAAATGATCTTTAACTACATATGCATCTGATCATATATATATTACAATATAGAATAAAGTCAATAAAGTTAAAGAAAAAGAAGGAGGATTTTCAATGCGAGATATAAAAACATATCTCTCCACGGCACCTGTACTAGCTACTCTATGGTTCGGGTCTTTGGCGGGTCTATTGATAGAGATTAATCGTTTATTCCCAGATGCGTTGACATTCCCCTTTTTCTCATTCTAGTTATTGACATGGGAAGAGATGAAGAAGATTAGAGATACAATAAATTATCTGTGACTAATCCCCCTCTTTTTATTTTTTTTTTTCAGTTGTTTAGGAAAGAAAGAGAAAGAATAAAAGTGGATTGAACCTCATCGAAACTGGGGTTCAGGATAGAATTAATTTTATATAAGGAGAACAGAAATAGAAGTGTGGGTCGAGGGCAGGCTGTTCAAGATCATACAAGATAGTAAATGAAATACTGAGATTAGGAATAATTGATAGTTAGAAATAATTGTATTACTTAATAATTTTATGACTCTATTGATTGCAACGAAATCCTTCATAATTGAATTGATTTCTAGTTAGCAACTTTTCGTTTCATTCCTTTCTTCTTCTCGGCTTCTGTTCGAATCGAAAATAGAAGAATTGAGTGAATCCAAAATCCAAAGGAGGTTCATGGCTAAGGGTAAAGATGTCAGAGTAGTGGTTATTTTGGAATGTACCAGTTGTGTCCGAAATGGTTTGAATAAAGAATCGCGGGGCATTTCCAGATATATTACTCAAAAGAATCGACACAATACACCTAGTCAATTGGACTTGAAAAAATTCTGCCCTTATTGTTACAAGCATACGATTCATGGGGAGATAAAGAAATAAATCGAACGGAACGCGTGTGTCACTCTTCCAAGGAAGAGGAAGAAATTACATATATATACAAATAAAATCCTATTTCGGTCGGATCCGAAATGTTAGAAATAAGAAAGAAATCATGGATAAACCCAAGCGGCCCTTTCGTAAATCTAAGCGATCTTTTCATAGGCGTTTGCCCCCAATTGGATCGGGGGATCGAATTGATTATAGAAACATGAGTTTAATTAGTCAATTTATTAGTGAACAAGGAAAAATATTATCTAGACGAGTGAATAGATTAACCTTGAAACAACAACGATTAATTACTATTGCTATAAAACAAGCTCGTATTTTATCTTCGTTACCTTTTCTTAATAATGAGAAACAATTTGAGAGAACCGAGTCGATCCCTAGAACTACAGGTCCTAGAACCAGAAATAAATAAGCCTATTCCTCAATCGAATCAAAACTCTAATTGGAACTCGGATTGATGTTTTGTTCGAAAAAGCCGCGAGATTGTTGCACCGTAATAATAATAAAAAAAGAATGGGGGAAGAAGAAATCTTTTTTTTTTTTTTTTTATTGAAAGGTGTTCGTTCATTCCTACTACTTATCTTATCATATGAATTTCTACTATACCCTCCCGGAGTTCATTCTCCGGGGAACTCCGTTTAAAGCATTCCGGTGAATTCCTTCCAATCTCCTTATTTGATGATCTCATTGGAAATCGTGTCAAGACAATTCCTATTTGATATAGCTATTTGTGCAGGTATTTTACGATTAAGAAGCAACTGCCTCTTGTACAGATCAAGTATTAATCGACTATAACTACGGGATCCCCTATTCTCACGAGTTACTGCATTTATCCGAGTGATCCACAAGCGACGAAAACTTCTCTTTCGCCTGCCTCTATCCCGATGAGTGGAAACCAAAGCTCTCATTTTCTGTTGAGTAGTAGTTCGAGTAAGTCTTGAATGAGCCTCTCGAAAGGTTGATGCAAATAAACGAATTTTTGTTCTACGTCTCCAAGCTCTATATCTTCTTCTAACTCTGGTCATTGAATCAAATGAAACTTTGATGAATAACTAATTGATTTCTTTCAGTCATTCTTTTCCCCTCTCCTGGTTTTTTAATAACAAAACGGATTCTTCCGATGTATAAAATACAAATTCCAATGGCTTTTGCTACTATAACCTTCCCAACCACAATTTTTTTATTTCTTCCAGGCATTTCACCTCAAAAAAAAAAAAATAAATTGTACCGATGTTAGGTATAAAAAAAATCAAAGTAGGTATAAAATAATATAGTAAATGGATAAATAGTGGTTTCCATCGTTTCTATGGTTACTTCTTAAACGGTGAGGTCCTCTCTATACACCGGAGCCCCTTTCCTCATTTAATCAATGTTATTGGTAACTTGTACAGTTCACACTCTTTGGCTCTACCCATGAATTATCCAGTAATAGGTCTTTTTACAATGAGATCTATCCATACAGTGACGGCATTTAATTATGAAGGTTGAATAGGTAGCTGACCCTGTTAGTCCGTTCTTGCAAGAGTAGGAGCATAATCTTTCTGCTTTTTAAATATAATTTTCCCCGCTTAATGGATAACCATTTGCTACCAATGGGGAATTGCTTTTCATCTCAAATCGAGGTGATTGGATTTGCACCAATGGAAACCATAAATTCCATACACAATAGCGGTAGCGGTATATGAGAGATCTTTATTTTTAGATAGTGAATAGAGTTCTTCTATTCTATCTTATTCATGGGTACGGGCCATTGATACTGTAAAAATGGTCTCATTTGTTCTAGCTCATTATCTGAACGAGTCGCACATACACCCTAGTACATGTTCCTCGACGCTGAGGACATCCTCGAAGAGCAGGGGATTTCGTGACATTTCTTATTGGCTGTCTTATGTTTCTAATAAGTTGTTTAATAGTTGGCATGCTGAATCATATACAGAATGGGTTGGTTTAGATCGATCCTAACCAGATGATTATCAATTATTTCCATTGAATATTTTATTCAGGTAAGAAGATAAAAGATCAAATAATGGTTCATTCAAATTATGATTCGAAATGGAATCAAAGATTTATGTCAAATCCCCGGTATTTTCGACCGCTACAAGATCAATAATGCCATGATCTTGGGCTTCTGTTGCTGACATAAAAACATCCCTTTCCATGTCTTCGGATACAACCCATAAAGGATTGCCCGTTCTTTGTACATAAACCCTTGTGAGGGTTTCGCGGAGTTTTAGTAGTTCTTTCGCTTCCAGGATAAATTCTCCTGTGGGTGCCTCATAAAAAGAACTAGCAGGTTGGTGGATCATAACCCTGATGATATAACATAATGAATGATTCCTCTACCTCGCATGATTGGGGGAAGGGATAAAGAATAACAAGCGGGGAGAAAAAAAAAGATAGAATTGAACAACCGTACAGGCATTTTTTGTGCATTGCATACGGCTCTGCAATGGAATTTCTTTTTCTCTTCTTTCGTCGAAGAAAGAGACAAGTCGAATCCATCAGACCCGGATCGTTGAATGATCCATTTACCATCCTTCCTTTCGGAGTAATCAAAAATACTATGATGGTTCCGTTGCTTTATATATTTATCTCGTTTGTGATTCAGCAATCCCAAAGTTTCTTTCTGATCCGATCAAATCAAAATTAAGTAAAAAATGATCTTTTTTCACACTCTTTCATAACATAAATATTGGATGGAAAGAGACTTCTGGTGTGGAAGCAAAAAGGTTTGTGACGCTGAAACGGACCCCGATACATAAGATCAAATCGGAAATAACCTTTTTTTTCATACTACTATCCCGATACATAATCTCATATTATATTATGAAAAAAAAAAATAATAATAATAGTTTGCTCATATCGAACTTGAAATGCCATGCTATTATGACTTAATTATTTTATTCATATTCCATATGGCGAAGGCATAGTCTTTTTTTTTTCTCAAATCAAAAAACTCATTGGCGCCAAGCGTGAGGGAATGCTAAACGTTTGGTAATTTCTCCTCCGACCAGGATGAAAGATCCCATTGAAGCGGCTAATCCCATGCATATTGTATGCACATCTGGTGGCACAAATTGCATAGTATCATAAATAGCTATTCCTGGGATTACCCATCCGCCGGGAGAATTTATAAACAAATAAAGATCTTTGGTATCATCTTCTATGCTGAGATATACCATGAGACCAACAAGTTGATTCGAGATCTCGCTATCAACTTGTTGGCCTAAAAAAAGTAATCTTTCTCGATGAAGTCGGTTGATTAGGACAAAATTGTATTCCTTAGGAACCGTACACGCACCTTTGGATGCATACGGTTCAAAAAATCAAAATTGAGAAAAAAAAAGAAATGTGTCGATTCCAGCCCTATTTCTTTTTTCGTAGCAGGCTTTTTCCTAATGAAGGGGCTTTTTCTTTCATTTTCAAGAAACACGAGTTTTGACTTGCTTCCCTAAAAAGAATTCACTGAACTTATCGAACTAACCTCTCATTGATGTATTGTTTCATCGAGATCCAAATCACTATGTCATTTTCTTGTTCCCGAATGGGCCTCTTCAACTCTTTTAGGTTTATGCTCTACTCCGGGTAAAGGTCTGCCCGAATTCCATTTGTACATATAGGACAAATGATTCCAGTACCACTTCTTTTTGCTACGACTTTCTTCTTTTTCAATTTGTTTTATGCCTTCCACAAAATATTCGATGTATTCACCATATTATTCCATTCCATTGATTGGCGAGATCACTCATATGGTATAAAGAAATCATTTAGGATAGGGTGGGAATCATACATAGATTCCCAATTTGGTATTTTCTGAACGGAGCCTGTATACTTCATTTTATTGGTCCAAGCCAACCATAAATTCTTTTAATTGATAATATGGATCCCCCAACCAAAAATAAATTGATCTAATTGCACTTCACGCTTCGAATTATTGATAGTTCAATCAATCTTTCTTGGGCGAAATAGAGGATATCTCGATCGGGGAAGAAAACGGGGAAATCCCATATGACCCAATATGTCTGACAAGTCACACTATACGTCAACCCAAACTGCATCTTCCTCTCCAGGACTCCGGAAAGGTACTTTTGGAACACCAATGGGCATTAAATGAAAGAAAAAGGAGTTAAGTACTCTATTTCACTTTGATGTGGAAACGTAATAAACAATATAAACAATGGGTTTATTGTCTTCATAATATTGTCATTTATCATATTTTATCGATCGATTGGAAGATTCATGGAGGAAGACGGAATAAAGGAAAATTCTTACGAACGGATCGTTCGAATGATAAACAAGTATCTATAAATTCGCTCACAAAAAATAGGACTAATCGCCCCATTGCGTATTGGTACTTATTGGGTATAGAATAGATCTGCTTCTTTTTGTTCCTACGAGCAGAAGTTCCATTATTACCAACGTAACAGAATAAATATTAACCCTTGTTTCGAGATAATCCAACGAAAAAGTGAGGTCCATAGCATAGTTATTTCCAATGCGATAAAGTGACATAGTGTCTATTTTTTTTGAGAAAGGGGTATTTCCATGGGTTTGCCTTGGTATCGTGTTCATACCGTCGTATTGAATGATCCTGGTCGGCTGCTTTCTGTCCATATAATGCATACCGCTCTAGTTTCTGGTTGGGCCGGTTCGATGGCTCTATACGAATTAGCAGTTTTTGATCCTTCTGACCCCGTTCTTGATCCAATGTGGAGACAAGGTATGTTCGTTATACCCTTCATGACTCGTTTAGGAATAACCAACTCATGGGGCGGTTGGAGTATCACAGGAGGAACTATAACGAATCCGGGTATTTGGAGTTACGAGGGTGTGGCCGGGGCACATATTGTGTTTTCTGGCTTGTGCTTCTTAGCAGCTATCTGGCATTGGGTGTATTGGGACCTAGAAATATTCTGTGATGAACGTACGGGAAAACCCTCTTTGGATTTGCCCAAGATCTTTGGAATTCATTTATTTCTCTCAGGGGTGGCTTGCTTTGGGTTTGGCGCATTTCATGTAACAGGCTTGTATGGTCCTGGAATATGGGTGTCCGATCCTTATGGCCTAACCGGAAAAGTACAATCTGTAAATCCAGCATGGGGCGCGGAAGGTTTTGATCCTTTTGTTCCGGGAGGAATAGCCTCTCATCATATTGCAGCAGGTACATTGGGCATATTAGCGGGTCTATTCCATCTTAGTGTCCGCCCACCCCAACGTCTATACAAAGGATTACGTATGGGCAATATTGAAACTGTCCTTTCCAGTAGTATCGCTGCTGTCTTTTTTGCAGCTTTCGTTGTTGCTGGGACTATGTGGTATGGTTCAGCAACTACCCCGATCGAATTATTTGGTCCCACTCGTTATCAGTGGGATCAGGGATACTTCCAGCAAGAAATATATCGAAGAGTTGGCGCCGGTCTAGCCGAGAATCTGAGTTTATCGGAAGCTTGGTCTAAAATTCCTGAAAAATTAGCTTTCTATGATTACATCGGTAATAATCCGGCGAAAGGTGGATTATTCAGAGCAGGCTCAATGGACAACGGGGATGGAATAGCTGTTGGATGGTTAGGACACCCTATTTTTAGAGATAAAGAAGGGCATGAACTTTTTGTACGTCGTATGCCTACTTTTTTTGAAACATTTCCAGTAGTTTTGGTAGACGGAGACGGAATTGTTAGAGCCGATGTTCCTTTTAGAAGGGCAGAATCGAAGTATAGTGTCGAACAAGTGGGTGTAACTGTTGAGTTCTATGGTGGCGAACTCAATGGAGTCAGCTATAGCGATCCTGCTACTGTGAAAAAATATGCTAGACGTGCCCAATTGGGTGAAATTTTTGAATTAGATCGTGCTACTTTGAAATCCGATGGTGTTTTTCGGAGCAGTCCAAGGGGTTGGTTCACTTTTGGACATGCTACGTTTGCTTTGCTCTTCTTTTTCGGACACATTTGGCATGGTGCTAGAACCTTGTTCAGAGATGTTTTTGCTGGTATTGACCCAGATTTGGATGCTCAAGTGGAATTTGGAGCATTCCAAAAACTTGGAGATCCAACTACAAGGAGACAGGTAGTCTGATACAACATTGCTATGGTATCTTTCGCCTCTATATTTGATTTTTTTATTTGACAGAAGGTACCGTAGAAATATTGATTTTCATCATCGCCTTTCTTTGCTCTTGTCCTTTCTTTATCTGGGAAATGATCCCAAATGAACAGGTGTGGAAGCTATAATTGTAAACCACGATCGAATCTATGGAAGCATTGGTTTATACATTCCTGTTAGTATCGACTTTAGGGATAATCTTTTTCGCTATATTTTTTCGAGAACCGCCTAAGGTCCCGACTAAAAAGATGAAATGATTTTTCATTATCTTAATTGAAGTAATGAGTCCCCCATATGGGGGACTCATTACTTCAATTAGTCCCCGTGTTCCTCGAATGGATCTCTTAGTTGTTGAGAGGGTTGCCCAAAAGCGGTATATAAGGCGTACCCTGTAAAGCTTACAAGTGAACCAGATATGGAGATGGCGACTAAGGTTGCTGTTTCCATTATTAGAAATTTCAAGACCGCGATGGATCTATGCTACGATAAGATCGTTTATTTAAAACGGAATAGTATACAAAGTCAACAGATCTCAACCAATGAAATAGTATTTATGGCTACACAAACCGTTGAGGGTAGTTCTAGATCTGGGCCAAGACGAACTATTGTAGGGGATTTATTGAAACCATTGAATTCGGAATATGGTAAAGTGGCTCCTGGATGGGGAACCACCCCATTTATGGGTATCGCAATGGCTCTATTTGCAATATTCCTATCTATTATTTTGGAGATTTATAATTCTTCCGTTTTACTGGATGGGATTTCAATGAGTTAGGTCCATAAGGCTTTTCAATCAAAAATGAATCACTTAGGACTCAGATTTATAGTCCATTCTGGTAGTTTGACCGTGGAATTCCGTTGTTTCGGTATTTCCGGAATATGAGTGTGCGACTTGTTATAATTGATCCTATTGATAGTACAGAGAATGGGTCTGTCATCTCGGTAGAGATGGTTCTGCCTCGTCGGATATTCATCCTAGTATCTGGAGCACGGAATAGATCAAGAAATATTTGAACTATGATTCATACCTACTATTCAGACCTCGCGACCGGACTTCAAAAAAAATTTCAAACATTCAAACAAAGGGGTATTTGATAAATTGAACGATTTTTATTCCTTCAGAATCATGCTTATTTTGACCGAAGGACAAACCTTTCTCTGGATTTTTAGTCATTACATCCATTCATTGAATAAGTGATGATCAAATAGTTCTTACTCATAGAACCCTTGGTCTTAGTTTTGGGATTTTATTGAATCATCGTGGTTCGAGTATGAATCTGAGGTTTCAATCGATTCGTAGGGTCTCAACAAGAGAATTCCTATCAAAATAGTAAACAAAACAATAGTCAATCTGCATTACGCACAAACAAAAACAACAAATCAAATAACAAATAAATAGGGGAAGAGAAAATTCAAGAGGCCTGTAACAATCAACATAAAGACAGACGAGCCAACTTGATATTTTGGCATTATCATCACAACAAAGAAGAGATTTCGGATTTTGGTTCCTTCGTATCTTCAGAGACGATTGAATCCAGTGGATAAATAAGAAGTTTCCATTTTTCTATTATATATCCATTGCAATCAGTATTGGGGTGTTTCTGCTTGAGCCGTACGAGATGAAATTCTCATATATGGTTCTCAGAGGGGGAGTCCCTTGGTTTACCTATCTCAATAAAGTATATGATTGGTTCGAGGAGCGTCTCGAGATTCAGGCGATTGCAGATGATATAACTAGTAAATATGTTCCTCCTCATGTCAACATATTTTATTGTCTAGGAGGGATCACACTTACTTGTTTTTTAGTACAAGTAGCTACTGGTTTTGCTATGACTTTTTACTATCGTC